TATCACACAAGTATTCAATTGGTTCGGGCTTGCTTAGTATTGAACTGGGACCAAGAAAAAAATGGTTCTATAGAAGAGGTTTATGCTTCCTTTGTTGAGGTAAGGGCAAATGATCTGATTCGCGATTTCATAAGAATTGAGTTAGTCAAGTCTACGACTTCGTATACCGGAAAAAGGTATGATACGGCGGGTTCGGGATTAATTCCCGATAATCGATTAGATCGTACCAATATCAATCCTTTTTTTTCCAAGGCGAAGATTCAATCATTTACCCAACATCAAGGAACTATTGGTACGTTGTTGAATCAAAATAAGGAATGTAAGTCTTTGATAATTTTGTCATCATTCAATTGTTCTCGAGTTAGTTCATCCAACGTCAACGGTTTGAAATATAACAACGATGTGACAACATGGTTAGACCCCGTAAACCCAATAAGGGATTGGTTTGGCCCCTTAGGTACTATTGTACCTAAAATAGTGAATTTTTATTCATCTTTTCATTTAATAACTCATAATCAGATCTTGTTAAATAAATATTTGAAACTTGACAATTTGAAACAGACTTTCCAAGTACTTCAAGTATTTCATTGCTATATAATATTTGAAAATAAAAGGATTTATACGGGTGATGACATCATTTTGACTCCACTCTATTTATATTGGTACTTTATCGAAATCGATTTTTGGGAAGAGACATCCGCAATAATGAGCCTTGGGCAATTTCTTTGTGAAAATATATGTCTATTTCAAGATGGATCATACATAAAAAAATCAGGTCAAATTTTAATTATTGATATTGACTCTTTAGTTATAAGATCAGCTAAGCCCTATTTGGCTACTCCAGGAGCAACGGTTCATGGACATTATGGGGAAACCCTTTATGAAGGAGATACATTAGTTACATTTATATATGAAAAATCGCGATCTGGTGACATAACACAGGGTCTTCCAAAAGTGGAACAGATCTTAGAAGTGCGTTCGGTTGGTTCAATATCGATGAACCTTGAAAGGAGAGTTGAAAGTTGGAACGAACATATACCAAAAATTCTTGGAATCCCCTGGGGATTCTTGATTGGAGCTGAGCTAACCATAGCCCAAAGTCGTATCTCTTTGGTTAATAAGATTCAAAAGGTTTATCGATCCCAGGGGGTGCAGATTCATAATAGACATATAGAGATTATTGTACGTCAAGTAACATCAAAGGTGTTGGTTTCAGAAGATGGAATGTCTAATGTTTTTTTACCTGGAGAATTAATCGGATTGTTGCGAGCGGAACGAGCAGGGCGTGCTTTGGACGAAGCAATCTGTTATAGGGCAATCTTATTGGGAATAACGAAGGCATCCCTGAATACTCAAAGTTTCATATCCGAAGCAAGTTTTCAAGAAACTGCTAGAGTTTTAGCAAAAGCTGCTCTACGGGGCCGTATTGATTGGTTGAAGGGCCTGAAAGAGAATGTTGTTCTGGGGGGGATTATCCCTGTCGGTACCGGATTCCAAAAATTAGTGTACCACTCAAGGCAAGACAAGAACATTCATTTGGAAATCAAAAATCAAAATCTATTTGAGTTGGAAATGAGAGATATTTTGTTACATCATAGAGAATTTTTTTTTTCTTGCGCCCCAAACAATTTCCATGAGACACCAGAAAAATCATTTACGCGATTTCCTAATTCCTAAGGTAAGGGTAGATTCATTCTTTCTTTTGACTTTCTATTTATTGATTTGGTAATAAATAAAATGAAATATTAATAATAAAAATGAATGGTTGGGGCTGTGTATCAACGGTCAATCCCGGTAGAAGGTTCCGTCGGAACAATTTTTTATTTGTTCAAAAAAAGAGAAAGTGTGGGAAAAAATGACAAGAAGATATTGGAACATCAATTTAGAAGAGATGATGGAAGCAGGAGTTCATTTTGGTCATGGTACTAAGAAATGGAATCCTAGAATGGCCCCTTACATCTCTGCAAAGCGTAAAGGTATTCATATTACAAATCTTACTAGAACTGCTCGTTTTTTATCAGAAGCCTGTGATTTAGTTTTTGATGCAGCAAGTGGGGGAAAAAATTTCTTAATAGTTGGTACCAAAAATAAAGCAGCGGATTCAGTAGCATCAGCTGCAATAAGGGCTCGATGTCATTATGTTAATAAAAAATGGCTTGGTGGTATGTCAACGAATTGGTCTACTACAGAAACGAGACTGCATAAGTTTAGGGATTTAAGAGCAGAACAAAAGATGGGGAAACTCAATGGTCTCCCCAAAAGAGATGCTGCAATGTTGAAGAGAAAATTATCTACTTTGCAAACATATCTGGGTGGGATCAAATATATGACGGGGTTGCCCGATATTGTAATCATCGTCGATCAGCAAGAAGAATATACGGCCCTTCGGGAATGTATCATTTTGGGGATTCCAACGATTTGTTTAATTGATACAAATTGTGACCCAGATCTCGCAGATATTTCGATTCCAGCCAACGATGACGCTATAGCTTCAATTCGATTGATTCTTAATAAATTAGTATCCGCAATTTGTAAGGGTCGTTCTAGCTATATAAGAAGTTGTTGATTATGATTATGTTATGATTAAGAATAATAAGATTAGTTAATTAGTTGGGAACTTCATAGATTTATTGAATTGGTTACTATTCTTGTCTTGGATTAAAAAAAAGGATATTTCTCTTTTTTTTAATGTGATTTCTTGATATCCTAAATATATGATTAATGATTAAAGTAGAGATGAGTTGAGAAAGAGATGGTTGAATCAAAATAATTCCTTTTTTTTAAGTTGATTTCTGTCCGAGGACAATATGAATGTTATACCATGTTCCATTAAAACGCTCAAAGGATTATATGATATATCAGGTGTAGAAGTAGGCCAACATTTATATTGGCAAATAGGAGGTTTACAAATTCATGCCCAAGTACTTATCACTTCTTGGGTCGTAATTGCTATCTTATTAGGTTCAGTTATCATAGCCGTTCGAAATCCACAAACCATTCCGACCGACGGTCAAAATTTCTTCGAATATGTTCTTGAATTTATTCGAGACTTGAGCAAGACTCAGATTGGAGAAGAATATGGTCCCTGGGTTCCCTTTATTGGAACTATGTTCCTATTTATTTTTGTTTCTAACTGGTCAGGTGCCCTTTTACCTTGGAAAGTCATACAGTTACCTCATGGGGAGTTAGCCGCCCCCACGAATGATATAAACACTACTGTTGCTTTAGCTTTACCGACGTCAGTGGCATATTTTTATGCGGGTCTTACCAAAAAAGGATTAGGTTATTTCGGGAAATACATTCAACCAACCCCAATACTTTTACCAATTAACATCCTAGAAGATTTCACAAAACCCCTATCTCTTAGTTTTCGACTTTTCGGGAATATATTGGCTGATGAATTAGTAGTTGTTGTTCTTGTTTCTTTAGTACCTTTAGTAGTTCCTATACCTGTTATGTTTCTTGGATTATTTACAAGTGGTATTCAAGCTCTTATTTTTGCAACTTTAGCCGCGGCTTATATAGGGGAATCTATGGAAGGTCATCATTGATTAGCTTTCTAAATAGTCTTTTTTTTTAGATTATCCCAATTCCGGAAATGCACGGTTCAAGATAATCTACTCGGTTCTTGGTTGGGGAACATAATAGATACAAATACGTATGTATATACGATTAGAGTTGTAGGGGGAAAGATAGACTTACGAAATTGTGAAAAAAAAAAAAGATGGATTGGAGGGTCATGGTAGATATATGGTAATGTCTATAAGTCTGCCCAGACCCTGTATATCTTTCGAAGAAAGATTCTAGAATCCGATTCCATATAAAATATGGGTGGTTTACGTTATGAAAGAAACTAATGTATATGTGATATTAGATATATACTAGTTATATAAGGGTTATCCCTATCTAATTTATTATTTTCATTCGAAGTTTTTAGTTACTTCGACTCGATAGATTTGAATTATCAAATAAGTAATAATTCATTGCTTACTTGTATCATTAACTATTTTTTTTTTAGTATGAGGAACTTATCATGAATCCACTTATTTCTGCCGCTTCCGTTATTGCTGCTGGATTGGCCGTAGGGCTTGCTTCTATTGGGCCTGGGGTTGGTCAAGGTACTGCTGCGGGCCAAGCCGTAGAAGGTATTGCAAGACAACCGGAAGCAGAAGGTAAAATACGAGGTACTTTATTGCTGAGTCTAGCTTTTATGGAAGCTTTGACAATTTATGGGCTGGTCGTGGCATTAGCGCTTTTATTTGCGAATCCTTTTGTTTAATTGAATCCTAGAATTCAAATCAAAAAGTACGTTACATATTTTTTCTATTAACTCGTTGCCGTTGACTTCTGCGAATTATATCAACACTTTACTCCTAAATTATGTATTTGTTGAGACAATACCATATCCCGGGAAGGCCTGATTTGAGGATGAGGAATTAGTGGATTTGCTCGCTTTCTTCCTTCCCGTCTACTATGGAAAAATTGTTTACTTTTATTTTAGGAATTCAACAAGGGAGATATTTCGCAATTGACATGAGACCTAAGACCTAACCCAATAAGATACTTATTGGAAACTTCAAAAAAAAGGGGGGGCGAGCGAAGTGATACAAAAAGAACTCTGTTCTTTGTTAGTCCTATCTATAAGAGGAGCGCATATGAAAAATGTAACCGATTCTTTCCTTTCCTTGGGCCATTGGCCATCCGCCGGGAGTTTCGGGTTTAATACCGATATTTTAGCAACAAATCCAATAAATCTAAGTGTAGTGCTTGGCGTATTGATTTTTTTTGGAAAGGGAGTGTGTGCGAGTTGTATATTTCAAGAATAGGTTGGATCCAACCGGCTGCACTTTATTTATAATTTATATTCTTTTTTTTATAGGATAAATAGGAAAAAAGTGCACGATCTCGGCGAATTACTTCTGAATAAATTAATAAATCATATGTAAGAACCATAGCATTTCGTGATTCATTGGTAAATAAACTCTGATTCTCTATCGACC